GAGTGGACTAAAGCGGCGGATTGCTAATCCGTTGTACGAATTATTTGTACCGAGGGTTCGAATCCCTCTCTTTCCGCTTTCTCTGATCACTTGGTATTTTCGAATTCGAAAAGATTCTCATCCCTTGATTTTATCATAGTTAAATGTATGAAACAAATAAGATTATTAAGAATTAATTTAGAAAAAAGCAAAAAAAACTAGAAATTTTTTATTCCTCACGTCCAGGATTGCGTCCTGGATCATTAGATAAGAATCCAAAGATAAAAAGGGAAACAAAGAATATCACTACTGTGTAAACAAAGAGTTTGAGAGTAAGCATTACACAATCTCCAAGATCGTTTTTTTTGAAAAAGGGGAATAGATTGCCTATTTTTTACCACATATACCATTTTTTTTGTTTTGACACCCCAAAAAATGAAAAATAAAACGAATTTATTTGTAATAAGATTTTGATTCATTCGTTACCCGAAATTTCTTGTCATATCAATAATTAGGTACTCCACAATACCTAATAGCCCATACTCACCGGAAGGTCAGAACGGGGAAAAGGCTGATCCAAATTCATCGCTGCGGTTATTCATTCAATATACAAGAATTTCTATTTTTGAATCGAGGGTTCGTAATGTAAGACTTATCTGATCTTATCAATTTTTAGAATTTTTTTATCGAATACATCATCAATTTAGCAGAGTATTAAAGATTTCATCGAAAACTTACAGCGGCTTGCCAAACAAAGGCTAAGAGAAAAAAGAGTATGGGTATGACAGGCATAACATCTACGATTGGATTGAAAATGGCATAAGCTTCGGGCAATTTGGCGAATAAAAAACTACTCGAATAAAGGACAGAATTAAGACAGATACCGATTAAACTAAAGATATTAAGCATAACAAGCATTTCGTTCTTGTGGATTAGATAATTTTGAGTTATTTTTATAAGGGAAAAATGAAAAAGGCAGATCAAGAAATCCTTCTTTTTCTTCGGTTCGGACTTTCCCAAATAAAAAATCCCTCCCCCCATTATCATTCTAAAATGAGAATATAAGGAATTCAACTTTCATACAATATCTTAATTGAATTCTATGTAATGATCAATGAATTTTTTTGATTCTATATCTACATGTCTTGAATCCTAGCAACAAAATATCCCATATGTTTTTGTGTATTTGGGTTGGGATTGACGAATAACCAATACCAATATTAGTGTTGATTAATATCGAATAGAAATCAAAATGGGGCGTGGCCAAGCGGTAAGGCAGCGGGTTTTGGTCCCGTTATTCGGAGGTTCGAATCCTTCCGTCCCAGATCGTTTTTCATGAAACGAAAGATGGGATCACACTGCATTCCACATGAAACAATAATTTGTTAAAGGGAAAAATCTTTTCTTATTAATTTTCAGAATGGTTCTAAGAATCATATCTGAGAATTCGTTTGGTTTCTCACAAACGGAATCAAGTGTCAAATGTAGGTAAAATTGAATATCTTTATTTTCATTCAATTCATATGATAGAATATGGGGTTAAATTTTAAAAATTTGATCCTTGCTGACCCTTATCCGGATAAATACTTATTTATCCGTAGATAGAAATATTATATACCGGTTGAACCAATGACTATTCATGATTTTATATTGAATCAATTCCATACCGCTTTGAAATTTCAATTAGAGGAATGTTATGGTAAAACTTCGTTTGAAACGATGTGGTAGAAAGCAACGTGCGACTTGAAGGACATGGTCGGCTGTGGATTTTTACATCCGCCATCTTCTATAGTAATGAAGATGCTCTTGTCTCGACATAGTTTGTTCTGTTCTGCCCGGAACCTAATTTGTGTTGGGTTATAAGTAAATAGTACATGATGAAGCTCGAGAAGAAAAGATTGATTCATTTTTCAAGGGAAAGAATCTAGGGTTAGTGAAAATCAATAAGTTAGACCAACTCTGTAAGTATATCCTCACTATATATAAATTCTAAATCGAAAGGTTCAAATTCAGAACAAGTTTGAAAAGTCAAATTTTTTGAAATTGGTAAAACTATTTCGATGAAAAGTGTATCACAAGGGAATCAATCATTCGTATTCTATTTATATAGAAAGAAATAACAAAAAAAGGTATGTTGCTGCCATTTTGAAAGGAATAAGGATCCCCGAGGTAATGTCTAAACCCAATGATTTCACAAAGCAAGGATAAAGGATTCCGAAACAAGGAAACACTATTTTCAATTGTCTCAACAATTGGATCAGACTGAGGAATAAAAATAGATTCGAAATGAGACAAACAAAAGAGTTTAGAGACGGCTCAATAAATGTCTAAGGATTTTCTTGTCAGAATTACCCAACTTGAGTTATGAGTATGAATGAGATTTCTTCCTTTTTCTGTAAGGAAGAATAAAAAAGTACTCAATTCAAATTATAGTAAAATTCATGATTTTATGGATCCACTTGCTATTATATACAGAAATTGGAATCATTTTTCTCGAGCCGTATGAGGAAAAAACCTCCTATACGTTTCTAGGGGGGGCATTGTTTATTTACATCTATCCCAATGAGCCATCTATCGAATCGTTGCAATTGATGTTCGATTCCGAAGAGAAGGAAGAGATCTTCGAAAAGTAGGTTTTTACGATCCGATAAAGAATCAAACTTATTTAAATGTTCCTGCTATTCTATATTTCCTTGAAAAAGGTGCTCAACCTACAGGAACTGTTTATGATATTTTAAAGAAGGCAGAATTCTTTAAAGAAAGAACTTTGAGTTAATTAAAGGAAAAAACAAAATTATTAAATAAATAAAATAAAGTAGGGAAGGGTAACTAGTATCTATCCTTGTGTAATTATTTCTATTTACACACCATTTTCCTTTTTCTTGCTTTATTCATATTTTGGTGGGGGAATTGAATTTAACAACAAGCAAGGGGTTAAGCTTGCTTATCGTACTTTTATTTATTGAATAAACCGGGGATTTTTTATTTATCTTTTCCTTAATTTTTCCCATTCCAATTTCTTATTTATGTTGTGCCAATCCAACACAAGTCTTTATTTTATTTACTTGATTTACTTTCTCAACATTGCTTTTATATTGACAATGGTGTATCGAACAAATATAATTCGATCGTAGATAAATAGGGCTGTTTATTCCCACCCCATATTGGTTTTTTTTGTTTCCTTCACTCAAATGATGGGTTTGCCTTGCTGCATTTACTCTCATACAAGATGTATTTTCTTAGGGAAAATAAAAAAAGAATTTGATAAAAAATGGGTGGTCTGTCATAATTTTTACATTTCGATTAGGAATATTTTTAATCCGATCTGCTAATTTTAGTATTTTGTGTTTCTAATTGATCAGAAAATCCTTCTTTTCGATGTGTTGCTAGTTCAATGTTTTGATAGGGTCGTGCAGTGCAATTCAATTGATTTTTATATTTTGATCGTATCTACATATCCTATTTATCCGGGTTGCTAACTCAACGGTAGAGTACTCGGCTTTTAAGTGCGACTATGATCTTTTACACATTTGGATGAAGCAACGAATTCGTACAGACTATTGGTATAGTCTATAAGACCACGACTGATCCTCAAGGGTAATGAATGGAAAAAACAGCATGTCGTAATAAAATCAATTTATTATTTTATTAGATTTTCTATTTTATTAATTTATTTAATTTGAAATGAAAGTCAAAGTTAAAGTAGAACTTTGAGTTTATCCTTACCGAATCATTACAGTTCCAAAAGATTGTTTTTATTTTTGGAAGGGGACAAAAGGAATTCACATTTACAGTTGGGTCTAGTGAATAAATGGATAGAGCTCTATGGCTCCAATTCTGGTAAAATAAAAAGCAACGAGCTTATGTTCTTAATTGGAATGATTACCCGATCTAATTAGACGTTAAAAATGAATTAGTGCCTAATTTGGGAAAGAGTGGGTTCTCCTGTGAGTGAACCATTGATTTTTTCTTTTTTTTTTCAGAATCCTAATTATTCCTTATTATGGATTGTAGACGGATGTGTAGAAGAAACAGTATATTGATAAAGAGAATTTATTCCAAAGTCAAAAGAGCGATTGGGTTGCAAAAATAAAGGATTTTTTCTCCTGTTGTAATTATAACGAACATAAACCAATTGGATAGAAAAGGAAGGTAAAAAGATCTGTTGATTGGACTCCCTCTTTCTTTTCCGGGGTATATATTTTTTTCTTACTATACTATATACATAATACAATACATAATACCCTGTTCTGACCATATTGCACTATGTATGTATCATTTGATAAACCAAGAAAAACCTCCTGCCTCTGGCTCAAGTAGAAATGTAAATGGAAGAATTACAAGGATATTTAGAAAAAGATAGATCTCGGCAACAACACTTCCTATATCCGTTTCTTTTTCAGGAGTATATTTATGCGTTTGCTCATGATCATGGTTTAAACGATTCAATTTTTTACGAACCCGTGGAAATTATTGGTTATGACAATAAATCTAGTTCAGTACTTGTGAAACGTTTAATTATTCGAATGTATCAACAGAATTTTTTAATTAATTCGGTTAATTATTCTAACCAAAATCGATTCGTTGGACACAACAATTATTTTTATTCTCTTTTTTTTTCTCAGATGATATCAGAAGGTTTTGCGGTCATTGTGGAAATTCCATTCTCGCTGCGATTAGTATCTTTTCCCGAAGAAAAAGAAATACCAAAATGTAATAATTTACGATCTATTCATTCAATATTTCCCTTTTTAGAGGACAAATTATTACATTTAAATTATGTGTCAGATATACTAATACCCTATCCTATCCATTTGGAAATCTTGGTTCAAATCCTTCAATGTCGGATCGAAGATGTTCCATCTTTGCATTTATTGCGATTCTTTCTCCACGAATATCATAATTGGAATAGTCTCATTACTCCGAAGAAATCAATTTATGTTTTTTCAAAAGAAAATAAAAGACTATTTCAGTTCCTATATAATTCTTATGTATCTGAATGCGAATTTTTATTCGTTTTT